TTTAATCCTCATTTGTTGGCAGACCAAGAAGAAATCAAAATGGATTTCGAAAAAGAAAGAGAATTTTTCAAAAATTTCTCCAAGACTCTTCGAAACCATCCTAATCTCATCAAGATTAGAAAAGAATCTAGTGGAAGGAAAGAAATCAGTAAAAGAATTCCCCGGCAGTCATATAAATTAATCACCGGGTTCTACCGACGATTAGTCAATCGTGAAGTTCGCTTAAGAAAAGCTAAACGTGTAGTGATTTTCACTGCTATCAAGAAAAAGACTGATACTAATAAAAATAAAGATACTAATACCGAGGATCGAAGAAAGGTAATAGCTTTGAGACAGTATTCACAAACATCTGATTTTCGCCGGAGACTTATTAAAGGTTCTATCCGCACTCAAAGACGTAAAATTGGTATGTGGGAACCGTTTCAAGCAAATGCGCATTCTCCTCTTTTTTTGGACAGAATCAAAATAAAAAAAGACCCTTGGTTTTCATTTGATAGATCCGGACTTATTAAAGTTATCTTTCAAAATTGGATACACAATCGAATCGATTTAAAAATTATGGAAAATACATATGAAGAAACAAAAAAAGAACGTAAAAAAGAGGAGAACAAACGAAAAGAGCAAATCCGAGTAGATATAGCGGAAGCATGGGATAACACTTCACTTGGACAGTTAACAAGGAGTTTTATGCTAATAACTCAATCGAATGTTAGAAAATATATTTTATTGCCTTCATTGATAATAGCAAAAAATATTGGACGTATGGTTTTATTGCAAGTTCCTGAATGGTTTGAGGATCTACAGGAATGGAATAGAGAACTGCATATTAAATGTACCTATCATGGTGTTCAATTATCGGAAACTGAATTTCCGAAAAATTGGTTAAGAGACGGTATTCAAATAAAAATCTTATTTCCTTTCTGCCTGAAACCTTGGCACAGGTCTAAACTACGATCCTCTCATAGAAATATAATGCAAAATAAAAAAGAAATAAAAGATTTTTGTTTTTTAACAGTTTGGGGGATGGAAACCGATCTTCCATTTGGTTTTCCCCAAAAACGATCTTCCTTTTTTAAACCTATTTTTAAGGAATTGGAAACAAAGATTGGAAAATCGAAAAATACCTATTTCTTGGCTCGAAAAACTTTAAGGGGAAAGGCAAAATTAGTTTCAAAACAAATAAAAAATTGGGTTATACAACATTCATTAAAAACAAAAAAAATAATAAGAGTATTTTCAAAATTAAACCCAACCCTATTTATTAGTGTAAGCAAGGTCTATAAATCGAATCAAACAAAAAAGAACAAAGATTCTACAAGCATCAATGAGCTAATTCCTGAATCATTTAGTAATCAAATTCAACCTTCAAACGGGACAATGACAGAAAAAAAAACCAAGGATCTGACTGCTAGGGCAATCAGAATTCGGAATCAAATAGAACGAATGGAAAAAAAAAAAAACACAGGAATTTTTATTAGTGCTAACAAAAGAAGTTATAAAGGTAAAAGGTTAGAATCGTCAAAAAATCTTTTGGAAATACTAAAACGGATAAATCTTCGATTAATCTCGAAAATCTATTTCTTTAGAAAATTTTTTTTTGAAAGAATATACATAAATCCTTTTTTGTCTATCATTACTCTTTCTAAACCCATTAAACAACTTTTTCTCGGCTCAATAAAAAAATTTATCAATAACAAGAAATTGATAAATAGTAATGAAGCATACGAAGAAAGAGTTAATAAAAAAAACAAAAATCCAATTCACTTTATTTCAACTATACATAGGAATCAAACAAACTCACAAAAATATTGCTACTTATCCTACCTGTCACAAGCATATGTATTTTACAACTTATCACAAACTCAAGGTATTCATTTTCATAAAAGATCTATTTCTGTTTTTAAATATCACGATTCCGTAATTCCTTTTTTTGTTAAGACTGAAATAAAAAATTCCCTAGAAAGAATAATTGATTCAGAATTAAGTCATAAGAAACGCTTGAATTTTGGAATAAATCGCTGGAAAACCTGGTTAAAGAAATTAAAACGACATTATCAATATCAATACAATTTATCTGAGATTCGAGGGTCTAGATTATTACCCAAAAGGCGGGGCAATCAAATTTATCAACATCCTATGGCTCAAAATTGCAAAAGAGGTTCATATGAAAAAGATGGATTAATCTCACCCCAAAAACAAAACACTGTTGACGTCTATTCCTTAGGGAATCAAAAAGATAATTTTAAAAAATACTTTCGATATGATCTTTTATCACATCAATCTAGTAATTTTGAAAATCAAAAAAAAAAGGACTCGTTTATTTATGGATCAACTTTTGAAACACAAGTAAATAAACAACAAGATAGTTATTACAATTCAAACACGCATAAATACAACTTTGTGGATATATGGGGAACCGGTCCTATTACTAATTATATAGGAAAGAGCGATAGAAAATATTTTGATTGGAAAACTCTCCATTTTGATCTTAGTCAAAAGATCGACGTTGGGTACTGGATCAAGACCAATACCAAGAGTAATCAAAATACTACGACGAAGACTAAGAATTATCAAATAACTTCTAAAATTACTAAAAAAACCCTTTTGGATCTCACGCTTCCGAAAAAACCTAAAATAAAGTTAGCAAACCCCCCCAAAACCTTTTTAAATTGGACGGGAATGAATGAGGAAATACTAAAGTATACCATCTCAACTATAGATTTTTGGCTCTTCCCAGAATCTTTGATACTTTATAATCTATATCAAATAAAACCTTGGGTTATAGCAAGTAAAGTACTTCTTTTACGAAGGAATCTAAATCAAAATGTTCGTCGGGAAAATAAAAACATCGTAGATAACAAAGAAGTTAAATGTGTTATACCCCTGAAAAAAAAAAATAGAAATCAAAAAGAATTTCCGACAAACAAAGGAGATCCTAGATCAGCTGTACAAAAACGGGTGAATCTTGAATCCCACTCCTCAATAAAACATCAAAAAGATATTGAAAAACATTATGGAGGATCAAAGGTAAAGGGGGTTAAAAAGAAAAAACAATATAAAAGCAAGACAGAAGCAGAACGCGCTTTATTGTTTAAACATTGTCCACTTTTTCAATTGAGATGGGGTGACACTTTAAATCAAAGAATAATCAATAATATAAAAATATATTGTCTACTGCTTAGACTGGTAAATCCAAGAAAAATTACTATATCTTCGCTTCAACGAAGAGAAATGACCTTGGATATATTGCTAATTCAGAAGAATTTCCGTTTTGTAGAATTGATCAAAAGGGGGCTATTAGTTATCGAACTCGCCCGTCTGTCGGTAAAAAACGATGGACATTTTATTCTGTATCAAACTTTATGTATTTCATTGGTTCATAAGAGTAAACAAAAAAATGATCAAGGATACCTGGAACAAGCAGATATTGATAAGAATGCTTTGAATTTCCTTGTTCCTGAAACTATTTTACCTCATAAATATCGTAGAGAGTTTAGAATGAAAATTTGTTTCAATTTCAAAAATACGCATACAAATCCAGTATTTTACAAAGCGAGCAGCCGTTCTCAATTTTTGAACAAAAATAAGCATCTTCATCTTGATAAAGAGAAGAATGAATTAATTAAAGTCAAATTTTTGACTTGGCCTAATTATCGATTAGAGGATCTAGCTTGTATGAATCGCTATTGGTTTGATACAAATAATGGCAGTCGTTTCAGTATGTTAAGGATATATATGTATCCCAGGCTGAAACGTTGTTGGTAGCCCAGTTTTCCTAGATTATATCCTATCCTCTAGATATATTCTATCCCATAGGGTATACGAGAGCAAAAAGATTTATGCGTGTGCCACTTTATTGCCCGTTCGAATATCGAATATATGATCCTAAAATAACTAACGTATTAATTAGACCTAGAAATCAATTAACAGAATCTTTTTTATTTTAGGTCTACGTTATGCGCGGCTGGAAATGCAAAAAAGTACTTATGTCTCTCTGAATAAAATTCTGAATATAATTGAATTTTAAATTCGATATCCCTAGCCCATAAATAAATTCAAATTGTTGTATATACCACAGTAAAATTACTAACATTATTCTTACTCATCAGTCAAACCCATACCGTTAAAAAAATTGGAAGAAGGAAAATCTTTTATGATCAAAAAAGTATTCATTTCGGTTAGCTCTAAAGAAGAAAACAGAGGGTCTGTTGAATTTCAAATAGTCAGTTTTACCAATAAGATACGGAGGCTTACTTCACATTTAGAATTGCACAAAAAAGATTATTTATCTCAGAGGGGGTTGCGAAAAATTTTAGGAAAACGCCAACGGCTACTTGCTTACTTGTCAAAAAAAAATGAAGCACATTATAAAGAATTAATTAGTCAATTGAGTATTAGAGAGACAAAAATTCGTTAATTCAAAAATTCATGTTGTTTTAAGTGCTTCTTTTTTTTATTCCTTAATTCGAATTTTTGATTTAACGAATTTTATTAATTTCTTTTCACTTTCAGTAATTCATGGAAGAATGAATCAATAAAAAACTTATGACTGGTCCGGCTACAAGAAAAGGCCTTATGGTACTAAATATGGGTCCTCACCACCCATCAATGCATGGTGTTCTTCGGCTCATTCTTACCCTAGACGGTGAAAATGTTGTTGACTGTGAACCAATATTGGGTTATTTACATAGAGGGATGGAGAAAATTGCGGAAAATCGAACAATTGTACAATATTTACCTTATGTAACGCGTTGGGATTATTTAGCTACTATGTTCACAGAAGCAATAACTGTAAACGGTCCCGAACAATTAGGAAATATTCAAGTACCTAAAAGAGCTAGTTATATCCGAGTAATTATGTTGGAGTTGAGTCGTCTAGTTTCCCATTTGTTATGGCTCGGGCCCTTTGATGGCAGATATTGGCGCACAGACCCCTTTCTTTTTTATTTTTCGAGAAAGAGAATTGATTTATGATCTATTCGAGGCTGCTACAGGTATGCGAATGATGCATAATTATTTTCGTATCGGAGGAGTAGCTGCTGATCTACCTCATGGCTGGATAGATAAATGTTTAGATTTTTGTGAGTTTTTTTTAGCAGGAGTTGCTGAGTATAAAAAGCTTATTATTATTACATGTAATCCCATTTTTTTAGAACGGGTTGAGGGTGTAGGTATTATTGGTGGAGAAGAAGCACTAAATTGGGGTTTATCAGGACCAATGCTACGAGCTTCCGGCATCCAATGGGATCTTCGTAAAGTTGATCGTTATGAGTGTTACGACGAATTGGATTGGGAGGTTCAATGGCAAAAGGAAGGGGATTCATTAGCTCGTTATTTAGTACGAATCGGTGAAATGACAGAATCCGTAAAAATTATACAACAGGTTCTGGAAGGACTTCCAGGGGGGCCCTATGAGAATTTAGAAATCCGACGCTTTGCTAGAGTAAAAGATATCGACTGGCATGATTTTGAATATCGATTTATTAGTAAAAAACCCTCTCCAACCTTTGAATTGTCCAAACAAGAACTTTATGTGAGAGTCGAAGCCCCAAAAGGCGAATTGGGCATTTTTATAATAGGAGATCAGAGTGTTTTTCCTTGGAGATGGAAAATAGGATCCCCGGGTTTTTTCAATTTGCAAATTCTTCCTCGGTTAGTTAAAAGAATGAAATTGGCTGATATTATGACGATACTAGGGAGCATAGATACCATTATGGGAGAAATTGATCGTTAAAATGGATACAACAGAAATACAAGCTATTAACTCTTTTTATAGATTTGACTCCTTAAACTTAATTAATTTTAAAGGGATATATGGAATCATATGGTCGTTTGTCCCTATTTTTACTCTTGTATTAGGAATCATAACAGGTGTGCTCGTAATTGTTTGGTTAGAAAGAGAAATATCCGCGGGTATACAACAACGTATTGGACCTGAATACGCGGGCCCCTTAGGAATTCTTCAAGCTCTAGCAGATGGTACAAAACTGCTTTTCAAAGAGAACCTTCGTCCATCTAGAGGTGATGCTCGTTTCTTTAGTATCGGACCATCCATCGCAGTCGTAGCAATTTTACTAAGTTATTCAGTAATTCCTTTTGGATACCACCTTGTTCTAGCCGATCTTAGTATTGGTGTTTTTCTATGGATCGCTATTTCAAACATTGCTCCCATTGGACTTCTTATGTCGGGATATGGATCAAACAATAAATATTTCTTTTTGGGTGGTCTACGAGCCACTGCTCAATCAATTAGTTATGAAATACCATTAACTTTGTGTGTACTATCAATATCTCTACGTGCGATTCGGTGAACTAAAGGATTTTTACTATCTTTTTTTTTTAATTCTAATAAGAAAGTCAAGTTAAATGAGTTGAGTATATATTTTTATTTTTTTTTTTCTGCTCTAGCCGAGTGTGAGAGATTACCTTTTGATTTACCAGAAGCAGAAGAAGAGTTAGTAGCCGGTTATCAAACCGAATATTCCGGCATCAAATTTGGTTTATTTTATCTTGCTTCTTATCTTAATCTACTAGTTTCTTCATTATTTGTAACAGTTATTTACTTCGAAGGTTGGAATCTTTCAATTCCTTATCTATTTGTTCCTGACATTTTTGTCAGAAATAAGCTAGGGAAAGTCTTTGGAATAATAATCAGTATCTTTATTACATTAGGTAAAACTTATTTGTTCTTATTCATTCCTATTGCTACACGATGGACTTTACCAAGGCTGCGAATGGACCAACTATTAAATCTTGGTTGGAAATTTCTTTTACCTATTTCTCTGGGTAATTTATTATTAACCACCTCGTCTCAACTTCTTTCACTCTAAGGTATTAGAATAGTATCTATTCTTGACTTGTCTCAAACAAGAGAAAGAAGCAAGTATTTTAAATTTATACATATTAACTTAACAATATGTTTCCTATGTTAACTGAGTTGATGAATTATGGTCAACAAACAATACGAGCCGCCCGGTACGTAGGTCAAGGTTTCACAATTACTCTGTCTCATGTGAATCGTTTACTGATAACTATTCAATACCCTTATGAAAAACTGATCACATCAGAACGTTTCCGGGGCCGCATCCATTTTGAATTTGATAAATGTATCGCTTGTGAAGTATGTGTTCGTGTATGTCCTATCGATCTACCCGTTGTAGATTGGAAATTGGAAAGTCATATTCGAAAGAAACGATTGTTTAATTACAGTATTAATTTTGGAAGCTGCATATTTTGTGGTAATTGTGTCGAGTATTATCCGACAAATTGTTTATCAATGACTGAAGAATATGAACTTTCGGCTTATGATCGTCATGAATTGAATCATAATCAAATTGCTTTAGGGCGGTTACCAACATCAGTAATTGGTGATTACACAATTCGAACAATTTTTAATTCACCTCAAATAAAAAACGTATAAACCCTCTGATTCAAAAAAATTACCAATTAGTTATAACTATAGAACTAGTAAAAAAATAAAAAAGAAGAAGCTTTTGTTTGATCAATCACGATATTGGCTAAAATATTCATTTAATCCGTATCTCAAATATTTATATTTGTATGTTTAGAGTAATGATTTGAAAATAGAAATTTTCAAATTCTTTTTTCGGGGGTTTAATTAGAATGTCCAAGAACACAATCTACATCAAGTCACACCCACTCAACTTCCATTTAGTTTTAATTAAGTTTAGTTAAGTTAAGAAGTATCATAAAACAAACGGAGTCTCTTCTTTTTTGTTTTTCCTGGTCAACCCAAAAAAGTCATGAAATACCTTGATTTCTATCTTTTTCAATTTAAAATCAATGGATTTACCTGAACCAATACCGGATTTTATTTTAGTCTTTCTGGGATCAAGTCTGATCTTAGGGAGTTTAGGGGTCGTATTACTTCCCAATCCAATTTTTTCTGCTTTTTCGCTGGGATTGGTTCTGGTTTGTATATCCTTAATATATATTCTACTGAGTTCTTACTTTGTAGCTGCTGCACAGCTACTGATTTATGTCGGAGCTATAAATATTTTAATTATTTTTGCTGTGATGTTCATGAATGGTTCAGAATATTCCAAATATTTTAATCCTTGGACAGTTGGGGATGGGATTACTTGGATGGTTTCCACAAGTCTTTTTATTTCACTAATTACTACTATTCCAAATACGTCATGGTACGAGATTAGTTGGACTACAAAATCAAACCAGATTGTGGAGCAAGATTTGATAATTAATAGTCAACAAATAGGAATTCATTTATCAAGTATCAAGAGATTTTTTTCTTCCATTTGAACTTATTTCACTAATTCTTTTAGTTGCTTTAATAGGCGCCATTGCTGTAGCTCGTCAATAAGGTAATAACAATAATAAATTATCAATGAAAAAATTTCATATTTGTTATATGTGATTCACTTGAATTGTTTAAATTCTTCTTTCGATTAAAAATAATGAGATTTAGAAGGAGTTGCTTAACGATGCTAGAACATGTACTTGTTTTGAGTGCCTATTTATTTTGTATAGGCATCTATATCTATGGATTGATCACAAGTCGAAATATGGTTAGGGCCCTTATGTGTCTTGAACTTATACTGAATGCAGTTAATATAAATTTTGTAGCCTTTTCTAATTTTTGTGATAATCGTCAATTAAAGGGAGAAATCTTATCAATTTTTGTTATAGCTATTGCAGCCGCTGAAGCAGCTATTGGACCGGCTCTTGTTTCAGCAATTTATCGTAATCGAAAATCAACTTGTATTAACGAATCCAATTTGTTGAGTAAGTAGTATTTTTTATATCTCATATTAACGAATCCTATTTGTTGAATAGTTGAATACGAGTATTAATTATATAAATTTGAAATAGTCAATATTATATTAATAAATAGTAATAAATAAATACAAAAATAAAGAAATTCGAATTTGTATAGTTAATACATTAAGGTATGATCCTAATTAAAAAACTAGGCTAAATCAAAGTATTTTGGCCTTGTCTACTAAAGCAATCCAGAACTAGATTAATTCAAAAATTCTGATAACTTGTTGATTCGTCTGATATCTAAATGTATGGTTTGTTTCTAAGATTACCAGATCGGAATCTTCTAACGTTCAAAAATGTATAGATCCAATGTCACATTCAGTAAAAATTTATGATACATGTATAGGATGTACTCAATGTGTCCGAGCTTGCCCAACCGATGTATTAGAAATGATACCCTGGGATGGATGTAAAGCAAAACAAATCGCTTCTGCTCCAAGAACCGAAGACTGCGTTGGTTGTAAAAGATGCGAATCTGCCTGTCCAACAGATTTCTTGAGTGTTCGAGTTTATTTATGGCATGAAACAACTCGCAGTATGGGGCTAGCTTATTAATACGCTCTAGAAAACTAAACTTGAACCCATTTTAGTTTATTTTTACCGACAAAACCAGTGCTCATAATATTCTTATGAGCACTGGTTTTTCTGGTCCAAGTATATCTTGTCTTTACCACGAATTTTTTTCCTTGGTTAACGCTAATTGTAGTTTTTCCAATATCGGCAGGTTCCTTAATTTTATTTTTTCCACATAGAGGAAATAGGATTATTAGATGGTATACTATTTGTACATGCCTATTAGAATTCCTTTTAATCGCCTATACATTTTGTTATCATTTCCAATCAGATGATCCATTAATACAACTATTGGAGGATTATAAATGGGTCAGTTTTTTTGATTTCCATTGGAGATTAGGAATAGATGGACTTTCTATAGGACCCATTTTACTAAAAAACTCTTATTTTTTTGATTCCGGACCACGAGAGTTATTTCTTTCAATTTCTCTCTTTTTACCCGTCCTAAGTATTGGTATGTACCCCGATTTCATTTTTTCGCTGTCGGTTGACAGGGTCGAAATAATTCTATCTAATTATTTTTTAAACGGTTTTCATAACTAAAATAACTAAACTAAAAAATTCTATGATTTGAAAATGGTTCATTTGATACTAAAGAGTTTTCGAAATTTCTAATAAGTCATTTTAAATAAATTAAATAAAGAAAATTGAAACCCATATGGATGCGAATCGTATGAATCGATACGATATTGTATCGATTCATATGATTTGTGTCGATTCACACAAAGTTTTTCTATGTACATATTCTGTTGTAGTCGTAAGATACATTCGTGAATTTAATTATATGCTAAAGGAACCATAACTATGCAACCCTAGTCCAAATAGATTGACCCCAAAGTAGCATATCCAAATTATAAGAAAGCCTATCGACGCTATAATTGCCGAATTTTCTCCTTGCAAGTTTCGATTTGTTCGAGTATGTAAAAAAATCGCAAATATGATCCAAGTAATAAATGCCCACGTTTCTTTTGGGTCCCAATTCCAATATGATCCCCATGCTTCATTAGCCCATACTGCTCCCGAAAGAATACCTATGGTTAAAAATAGAAATCCTACACTAATAACCCGATAACTCCAATAATCCAATTCTTGAATCAATTGTGATCTGTAATAATTCTTGGCGAAAAAAAAATTATTTTTTTTTGTTTTGAAAAAATTATTTCTTTTACCGATGTATTCAATTATACCAAAGGTAACTGAATCATGTACTAAAAAATGACTTTGACAAAAATGAAAAAAAATATTTATGCTTTTTCGAGATGTAATCACTAAGAGTGCTGCTGATAACAATGATCCACATAAAAGGGAGGCATAACCCAATATCATCATCGTTACATGCATTATTAACCACTCGGATTGAAGAGCAGGTACTAATATTGAAGATTGATGTATTTCCGTTAAAAGCCCTGACATCGAAAAGACTTGAGTAAAAACAGCACTTGAACCCGTTAGTATGCTTAATAAATCTTTCTTTTTTTTGAAATACATAATTATATGAATAAGATAAAAACTCCATGATAGGAATATTAATGATTCGTATAAATCACTTAGTGGAAAATGACCCGACAAAATCCAACGCGTAACTAATAATCCTGTTAGACAGAAAAAACAAGCTATCGGGCCTTTTTCGGACAAATGAGATAATTGTACCACCTCATCTACAAAAAAAAAGGTTATTAAACGAATTAGAATTACAATTGAAAGAATTGAAAAGGAACTATGAGTTAATATATGTTCTAAGGTTGAAAATATCATACAAAATCTTAAAAAATGCGTTGCCTAAATGCAACTCAAGAGTTAAATTAATTATAGAATCTTTTTTTCTTTTTTAAAAGATGACCTGCCGCTACTCGGACTCGAACCGAGATGCTTTAGCACTGCTTCCTAAGAGCAGCGTGTCTACCAATTTCACCATAGCGGCTTGTGTTGAACTTATAATAGCCAATTAATAAAAAATCGTCGAGAATTTAGAAGTCCATTAAGAGTAAATTTTTTCGTTTCTTTTTCCTAAAAATATCAATTTATTAAATAATTTTTGTTTAGTTCAAATGGGGATTTGAGCGTTCGTTAGTTTAGGGACTTTTGTGGGTTTTCGACTCCCCTAGAATTTTATTCTAACTAGATACTAGATAATTCAAATCTCAAATCGCAATCAAGAGTCAGCCAAGGGATAGAATTCAAAAAAGGTTTTGCTTTTTCAATTTTAATGAACTTTTTTATCTTTTATTTAATTTCAGAAATCAAATGGAACAAAAGAATTTTTTTTAGGTTATCAATGAATAAAAAACAGAAAAAGAAGACATCCAAATTAGATAAATTGTTCCTATTACAAGTTCTTACTAAGTTCTTAATTTAATTGAGTTGATAATAGGAGATAGGAGATATATGAGTAATTTATATATTAATTCCTATAAACCGAAAAAAATAAAGTTAGTTGAAAGTATTTCAAACTATTGGTTAATTCAATTAATTAAAAATCTTAATATCTTCGGACCCCCCCCGAAACCATCTATAGTCTATTAAAAAGATAAAATAAAAAATTGTCGTATTTTTCTAGTAATTTCTAGTAAATGGAACAAAAAATGTGTTGACGGGGAAACTAAGCTTCCCCGTTCTGGAAATGCAAAAATCCGCGCAAAAAAACCTTTTCTTGTATTCAGTCGTTTGTCAGAAACATTTTTATTTTTTTTATCAAAAAAGGTATTTGTATTTACGAAATTCAGTAAAAAGGGAAAGGATTGGTTCTTTTTTTACTGACTTTAGTAAATAATCTAAAATTGACAACTCGAAAATAAAAGATAAAACTGGGTTTCATTTTCTATTTCCTATAAAATTAACAATTTCCATTATCTAGTGAGTTGGTTTAATAAAGAAAAAATGAGTCAATTTTTGAATGCATTCAGACTTTATTACTTATTTGTTTTTTGTTTGCTGCACAAAAAAACTTTTTGAATTTCCAGTCGAAAGAGATTTACCTAATGAAAAAGCTTTTAAGGCGGTCCAATATCCCTTCTTTTTCCAAATATTTTTACGAATATGCTTTTTTGATGTAGAAATGCGCTTTTTTGGAACTGCCATTTAAAAAGAATTCCTTGTTGGTCTAGTTGGATGTGAAAGACATGTATTGTTCAAAAGAAGTTCTTCCTTACGATTATATTCATATATTATATTCATTCGATTTATTTGCTAACGAATACTCCCTTTATAAAAAAAGCAAATAAATAGAATAGAAATCTCTAAGGTTTTTTTCTTTTTTCGATTTCTAAGAATTGACTTAAAAGGGTTTTTATTGATTTGTAGGCTTATTTGCGATTCTTTCTTAGTAAACCCTATATCCAGCAAATCGGTTGTGCTAGAGAAATAAACATTGTTAAGCTTAAATTTCCTAAATAAAAAGAATCCAACTTTACGTTTTTTTTCTGTCTAGTTTCAGTGTTGTACATTGAATTTAGATGGGATAAAATATATAAAATATAAATAAGGAGAAATCTCAAATTTTTATTACTGAAAATGCATTTCCTTTTCTATTACCTTAACTGTTCAACCTCGTACATTGTACAAGAGAGTATGTTACACTAAAAAAAAAAAGGAATTACTGTGTTTCATAAGATTTGATTGATTCTAATTTCTTGACTTGAATATTTGACGTATTTAGAAGAAAAATAAATAAAAAGTAAACTAAGAAGAAAAATTCTAAATTTCAGTCGTTTTACTTAGAGCATATCTTCCCTTTTAGTTATTCCTACCAAAGAGGTAAGATCTGCTGAAGTGGATTATCCCTTTCATTCCACTTCCCCTTCCTATATTCCTAGGGCTGGGTCTTCTTCTTTTTCCAACAACAACAATAAAATTTCGTCGTATGTGGACTTTTCAAAGTGTTTTATTATTAAGCATAATCGTGGTTTTTTCAACCAATCTGTCTATTCAACAAATAAATAGTAATTCTATTTATCAATCTGTATGGTCTTGGCTCATTACTAACGATTTTTCTTTACACTTAGGGTATTTGCTAGACCCACTTACTTCTATTATGTCAATTTTATATTAATCACTAGCGTTGGAATTACGGTTCTTTTTTATAATGATAGTTATATGGCTCACGATCAATCCTATTTGAAATTTTTTACTTATAACTTATATGAGTTTTTTCAGTACTTCAATGCTAGGATTAGTTACTAGCGCTAATTTGATACAAATTTATATTTTTTGGGAATTGGTTGGGATGTCCTCTTATTTATTAATTGGCTTTTGGTTCACACGACCTCTTGCGGCAAATGCTTGTCAAAAAGCTTTTGTAACTAATCGGATAGGAGATTTTGGTTTATTATTAGGAATTTTAGGGTTTTATTGGATAACGGGTAGTTTCGAATTTGAGGATTTATTCGAAATAGTGGATAACCTACTTTATAATAACGAAGCAAATCCTTTATTTCTTACTTTGTGTGCTGTTCTATTATTTGCTGGTTCCGTTGCTAAATCTGCACAATTTCTCCTTCATATCTGGTTGCCTGATGCTATGGAGGGGCCCACTCCTATTTCTGCTCTTATACATGCTGCCACTATGGTAGCAGCGGGAATTTTTCTTGTAGCTCGGCTTCTTCCTCTTTTCATAGTTATACCCTCGATAATGAATTTAATCTTTTTGATAGCAATAGTTCTTGCTCAAAAAGATATTAAGAGAGTATTCCACAATGTCACAATTAGGTTATATGATGTTAGCTCTTGGTATGGGATCTTATCGAAATGCTTTATTTTACTTGATAACTCATGCCTATTCCAAAGCATTATTATTTTTAGGATCAGGATCCGTTATTCATTCAATGGAAAAGCTTGTTGGCTATTCACCCTATAAAAGTCAAAGTATGGTTCTTATGGGAGGGTTAGGAAAACATATACCAATCACAAAAATCTTTTTTTTATGATTTCCAAAAAAATGGATAAACTGGGCGGATATGTAAAAGAAAATTTTTTTTTAAGATTAGTTTTCCTTTTGAGTGTGTGAAAGAAATATTGTGCCATTTCATTTCGCACATCTCCGTGAATTCTATTATTTTTTTTGTAGCGAAATGGACGATTCCATCTGTTATAATCGAAAAGAAGAGTCACAAGATATTTTTCAAAATCTTCAACTTCAAGGCGAAATAAAAACAATATGTATCCCTTTTTTTGTTTCTTTTTGTCATTTTTACCCCCTTTCTCGTTTAATTTCGAATTTTCTTGATTACCCTTCCTATTCAGATAAGAATCCTCATAAACTGGGCTATTGTTATATCCTGTCTCTGTAAAGGGAAAGTGGAGTTCATCCTTTGCTTTTTCCTTTCCATTCACTCGGATTTTTTCCGTTTCATCGATTTTGCCCGGATCCTCCTTTTCTTCCGTTTTTGAGGTTTCTTTCAGTTTATTAGTAAGTTTCTTAGTAAGAACGGGTAACGGTATTCTGCCTAAATAGTAGACACAGGTAATAAATAATAGAATACTAAAGATCCGAGCCATAGAATTTCTCAATTCTGACACAGGGTACTTATTAGATCGAATGTACTTATTCGATCTAATAGAATGATTTTGCCGTATCCAGACTAATACCAATCCAAGCCATTTCATGAAAAAAATGTGAACAATTAACCA